AAAGTTCCATAAGATGTTAATCGTAAATAATAAGATTGTTTACGAATAAAAACGAATAAAAATTCGCATTCAAATACATAAGAATTGTATAGTAACCGAAATAATCTTTTATTTTCTTTTGAAAAAACATAAATAGATTTCTTCTGAGTAATAAGAAGACTATTCCAATTATGATATTTGCGAAGAAAGAATTGCAAGAAATGCAAAAAAGGAACATCTTGAATCCAACATTGAAGGATTTGAACCAAGATTTCAAAATGTATGGGATGCGGTATTATTATATCTGAGACATAATTTAAATGTGATAACTTGTCCTCTAAAAAGGGAAAAATGGAATGAATAGATCGTAAATTATGATATTTTGATATTTCTTCGAAATAAGATATTAATCGCAGCGAGAATGGAATTTCTACAATAATTCCAAAACTTTCTGCTATTATTTGAGAATAAAAATAAGAATAAAAAAAACTGTTGTGCCAAAGGAGTCGATTTTTGTTAGAATCATGAACTGAAGAAATCAAAGAATTCTGTTGATAGATTCGAATAATTAAGCGTTTAACAAGTGGTAAACTAGATTTATTGTCATAACCCAAAACTTCCACAGGTTCATAAAAAAGCGAACCGTTTGAACCATGATCATGAGCAAGTGTATGAATATACTCCTGAAAGATAAGCGGGTATAGGAAGTGTTGTTGCTGATATCCACCTTTTTCTAAATATTCTTGTAATTCTTCCATTGACTTACATTTCTACTTGAACCAGAAACAATAGGCATTTCTTGGGTTATCAAATTATACATAGTGCGATATGGTCAAAACAGGGTATATATTATGTTATGTATAAAAAAAATATATACCCCGGAAACTGGGAGTTCAATCAACAGATCTTTTTCCTCTCCCCTTCTATACCGATGGGATTATCTTCATTATTATTACCAGAGGGTAAAAAATCCTTTATTTTTGCAACCCGATCGCTCTTTTGACTTCGGAACAAATTTTTTATCAGTATACTTTTTCCTCTACACATTCGTTTCCAATTTAGAATTTATATTTTTATAATTTTTATATATTATATTTATATAGAGTTTATATAGAGAATAATTAGGATTTATTCAAAAAGAAAAAAAGGTCTACTCACAGGAGAACCCTTCCCCGCATCAGGCACTAATTTTTTTTAACGTATAATTAGATCGGATAATTATTCAAACAAATTTAAGATAAGATAAGAATAGAAGCTCGTTGCTTTTTTTTACCAGAATTAGAGCCTTAGGGCTCTATCCATTTATTCATTAGACCCAACTTTAAATGTGAATTTCTTTTTTCCCACTCAAAAAAAAAGCAAAACAAAATTTTGTAATGATCCGTTAAGTAAAAACTCCAAATTCTACTAAAAAGAATAAGAATATATTTTAAAATCCCGTTTTCTTCTTATTATTATTATTACGACATGCTGTTTTTTCCATCCATTACCTTTCAGGATCAGTCGCGGTCTTATAGACTCTACCAATAGTCTGGACGAATTCGTTGCTTCATCCAAATGTGTAAAAGATCATAGTCGCACTTAAAAGCCGAGTACTCTACCGTTGAGTTAGCAACCCAAATAACTATGATATGTAGATATGATCAAAAAAAAGCCACTTCCATTGAAAATTGCATTACACTGTACAACTACATCAAAATATTGAACTAGCAAATCAAAAAATAACAGATTCCCAATAGAAATGTAAAAATTTACAAAAAAATTGTCTCAAGTTTGTTTTCGTGAAGAAAACACATCTTCTATATCAAGAAAATAGATCTTGTATAACAGTTATAACAGTAAATCTGGCAAACCAATCATTTGAATGAAGTCAAACAAAAACCAATAGGAGGTCGGGATAAACAGAGCTATTTATCTACGATCGAATTATATTTGTTCGATACACCATTGTCAATATTAATGGAATCTTGAGAAAACAAAAAACAAATGCAATTAATTCAATAAATCAATTAAGGATTTTTGTTGGATTGGCACAACATAAAAAATCCAAAATTTAGATAAAAAACGGAAGGTTTCTTTAGTAAATAAAAGTACAATTTAAGTAGGGTTCGTCCCTTGTTTAATGCCGGAATGCCGGATTCCTACAACAAAAAAAGAAATGAAGTTGAAAGTCAATTAAGAAATTAAGATTAAGTATGATATGAATAGAACAAGAAAAGAGCAAATTAGGTTACTCAAAAATGAATACTAGTTACGTTTTTATTTATTTTATTATTTTTCTTATTCACCTTTTTTTTTCTAAAGCTCTCTCTTTCAATAATCCGGCCTTCCTTAAAATATCATGAACAGTTCCTGTAGGTTGAGCACCCTTTTCAAGAAAATAAAGAATAGCGGGAACGTTTAAATAAGTTTGATTCTTTATCGGATCGTAAAAACCCACTTTTTTAAGATCTCTTCCTTCTCTTCGGGATCGAACATCAATTGCAACGATTCGATAGATCGCTCATTGGGATAGATGTAGATAAACAATACCCCCCCCTAGAAACGTACAGGAGGTTTTCTCCTCATACGGCTCGAGAAAAATGATTCTAATCTTTCTGTATATAACGGCAAATAGACCCATAAATAAAATCATAAATTAGACTATGATTTGAGTCATTTTTTGTTCTTACTTATAGATTATAGAAAGAAAATATCATTCATACTCATAACTCAAGTTGGTAAATTCTGAAAAACTTCGAAGGTAAATCCTTAGACATTTCTTGAGTCGTCTCTAACCCCTTTTCTTTGTCTCATCTCGAATCTCTTTTTATTCTTAATTAGAATCCAAATATTGAGACAATTTTTAAAAAGCGTTTCCTTGTTCCGGAATCCTTTCTCTTTACTTTGTAAAATCATTAGGTTTAGGCATTACTTCGGTGATCCTTACTCTTTTGCAAAACGGTAGCAACATACCTTTTGTTTTTTTGTTATTTCTTTCTATAAAAAAGAATAAGAACGTCAGATTCCATTGTAACATGTAATAGAATACACTTTTTCATTGGAATTGGAATCCAAAAAGTTTTTACAATTTCGACAAATTTTACTTGCATTTTTTGATATTTCAAACTGACAAATTATTCGACTTTGACCCCTCGAATTCTATATTGAGGATATACTTACAAAGTTGGTCTAACTTATTAATTGTTACTAACCCTAGATTCTTCCCCTCGATAACGATAAATGAATCAATATTTTTTGCTCGAGCTTCATCATGTACTATTCCTAATCCTAATTTAGCAACACAAATTAGGTTCCTAACAGGAACAGGACAAATTATGTCGATTCAAGAGCATCTTCATTTCTATGGAAAATGGTGGATGTAAGAATCCACAGCGAGTCATGTCCTTCAAGTCGCACGTTGCTTTCTACCACATCGTTTCAAACGAAGTTTTACCATAACATTCCTCTAATAAAATTTCTCACGGGTATGGAATTGATTCAATACGAAATCATGAATAGTCATTGGCTCAACGGTATATAATACTTTTTATGTATCTTAATAGACAATGGATAGATAAATAGTTATCCGGAGAGGGCTTAGAAAGGATTTAAGTTATTTTATTCCATATTCTATCATATGACATATGGGAGAATGATATAATGAAAAAAAAAAAAACGAATAAACGGGTTTACTAAAGTATTATTTACATCTTCAACAAATTGTTTGGGATAGTGAATCATGAAACAAAAATACCATTTTTGGAACAAAAAATTAGAAACCTCAAAAGAACGACCCCTAATGGATTTCCAATTCCAGAGCAAAATCAGTTATTAACCAAAAACCAAATATTCAGCTATTCCGATGACTCAAAAAGGTCGGAAGTTTGTTTTCTCTATTCTCTATAATGATAATAATTTCTCTATCCAAATTCTCTATCTATATATTTGGATTATATATTATTATTGTTATATAATATACTTTTATTATTTATTTATTATATTTTATATATTTTATTATATTTATATATTATAATATTATATTTATATATTTAAATTTTATTATATTTATTATTATTATATATTGTTATATATTATTATTTTATTATATAATATACTTTTTATACTTTTATATACTATATACTATACTTTTCACACTTCTTCGAGCGAGTACCAAGGAAATGAAGTCCAAATCGTTTTTTTTTCATAAGTGCACATCATAAGTATGCATAAGTATGGAAGAGAAAAAGCCTTGTGTAAGATAAAAGTCGTTATTCTTTCATCTGAAAGAAAAAATCATAATCAAGAATTAAGAAGAATCTTTTCATATCCGTCATATACAATACAACGAACAATTGTTCCCAGGGGAATCATGGATATTTCAAAAAGAAAGGGCCCTTTTGACTTAACCAAAGAACCACTTTTACTGAACTAAATTACCGAAACGGAAATAGAACAATAATCTATATTATGTATATACATAGAACTTGTTCGTTTTATACATTTATAAAGAAAGATTTTTTTGACTTCGGCTTCAAGAATCTTTCCGCCAATTTCATAAAGTCAAATAAATGGAATATATAAATTTCCATCCATCCAATCATTAGATTGATTTCCAATTATTCATTGGAATACGATAAAAAAAGGGGGGTCCAGATCAATTCGTTTTTCCTATTTGTTCTCCCAGCTAACGATGAAATTCATACAAAAAACTTTGCAATCTTCAGTCTCCACTTAAAATGTGGAATTTTGGTGGGATACACCATTGATTTTCTTTAAGCTTTCCGTGGGAAACAAAAAGAAAAGTCCTTTTTTCTATTTAAACTCAGAGTGCTTCCTATCCTGCGACAATTCCCATTTCATAGCATAGATATGATAGATAGGAAACATAAAGTTTCCCTAAGTAATTAACTGCAATATGAATATGAGTATTGATAGTTCAAACATACTCTGAATGGGAATGCTCCACCAAAAAACTCTTTTTTTGAATTAAGAATTCCAAGATATTTCTTTATATCTTTTATACCCGTACACTCGATTACGCTTGTGAAAAATCAAACGAAAGACAAGATATAATTCTGAGAATTCTTCCTATACTATAATTCAGAACAAACAAAGGAGTGGATCGCATTGTATTCAAGATGAAACAGAAAATTGTTATTGTTAAAGAGAAGAATTTTTCATTTTTAGAAGATAAGATCTGGGACGGAAGGATTCGAACCTCCGAATGACGGGACCAAAACCCGCTGCCTTACCACTTGGCCACGCCCCATTTAGATTTATACTCGATACTGAGAAAGACTAATATTAGTATTAATCATTCGTCAATCCCAACCTAAATACATATGAAATACATTCTTGCTAGGATTCCACACATTTCAATATGGAATTCCAAAATTTATTGATCATTACATAAAATGGAATTAAGATATTGTATGAAACTATAATTCCTTGTATTCTCATTTGAGAATGAAAGGAAAGATTTTGGATTTGGGAAAGTTCGAAGAAAAAGAAGGATTTTTTTGACCTGCCTTTTCATTTCTCCCTGATAAAAAGAACTCAACCAAAATCCAATTTTCTAATCTACAAGAATGAAATGTTTTTTATGCTTAATATCGTTAGTTTAATCTGTATCTGTCTTAATTCTACCCTTTATTCCAGTAGTTTTTTCTTCGCCAAATTGCCGGAGGCCTATGCCTTTTTCAATCCAATCGTAGATATTATGCCTATCATACCTCTACTATTTTTTCTCTTAGCCTTTGTTTGGCAAGCTGCTGTAAGTTTTCGATAAAATCTTTTACACTTTTCCAAATTCATGATTTATAAAAAAAAATTCTAAAAATTGGTAAGATCCGATAAGATAAGTCTTATATTATGATTATGAACCCTCAATTCCAAAAAGGAAATTCCTGTATATTGAAATTGAATTATATTGAATAACTTATATTGAATAACTGCGGTAAGAAAATAAATTTGGATCCACTTTTTTTCTCGTTCTGACCTTCCAGTAAACAAGGGCTTTCCAAGGACCCCGCAATACCTAATAATGGATATGGGAAAAAAAGTTTGGTAATGAGGGAATCAGAATCTTTTACAATACAAAGAAATTATTCAAATTACTTTTTTTTTCAAGAAAAGAATTTATTTTGAGGTGTTATGTCAAAAAAATCTATGTCTATGTGAGAAAAATAGGCAATCTATTTCCTTTTTCCAAAAAAAAATAATCTTGGAGATTGTGTAATGCTTACTCTCAAACTCTTCGTTTACACAGTAGTTATATTTTTTGTTTCTCTCTTCATCTTTGGATTCTTATCTAATGATCCCGGCCGTAATCCTGGACGTGAGGAATAAAAAAAGAAAAAATTTCCAATTGGAAAGTCTGAAGTGATCAGAAGGGGCGGAGAGAGAGGGATTCGAACCCTCGGTACGAATAACTCGTACAACAGATTAGCAATCTGCCGCTTTAGTCCACTCAGCCATCTCTCCCAATTCCAAATTGGGAAATTTGGATGTGATACATGAAGTAAAAGAGATTGAAAAAAAATCCTCATATTATTTCTTTTTTATAAGTATAAGGATAAGGATAAAATAACGATAATAATATATTCTAAATAAAACAAGAAATAATATATAAAAATAGATAAGATATCTATTTCGTTTCGAATAGAATAGATATAGAAAAAATACCTTATTTCTATTTATTTGATTTTGTTTAATTTTGTAAGAAAGGGTCATTCCCGTCATTCCCCCGGCCTGGTTAAGTACTGGCCGGGCCATTACTTCTTTTTTTCTGATGAATCGTTCATAGATCAAACGGTCTAATCATTTTTGATTTGATAGCAAATCAAAAATACTTGTTATTGAAGCAACAAAAAAGACAATTTTCATCCCCATTCCTATGATAGAAGTATGATTTTTTTTTAGTATTTTAGTATTTTTAGTATTATTAATACTATATCTATATCTATTAATACTATACTATAATATAATCTATATCTATATATTATTGTCTATATATTCAATATTAATATATTAAGATATATATATATTTCTATAATTATAATTGAATATATTATTATATTATTTGAATTTTATGGTAATGGTATATATTAATATATTACATAATATAAAATATACTACTATAGACTATAGATATAATTATGAATATGAAATATGAATATTATATGAATATTCAAAAATGAATATTAAACAATATCAATATAAAAAATGAAACACACATATTTATAACATAACTCATTTACTTGTTCAAGGGACAAACTTTATTGGGAACATTTGAAATCCAATTGACACGAATTCAAATTCATAAAATACGGCAATTGAGGGGGGGTTGAAAACAAAAAAAGAAATGCGGAATTTTATGTCCAACTTCAATAATTCCTCCGATTCGGTATTGTCAGTAATGACTTTCAGCAAACGAAAAAAAGTAGAACTTTTGACTTGAATTATGAATTAGGTTATTGAAATAAGTTTTCTGCTCTTTGCCTATATATTTTTTTTAAGTACCATACCCTATCTCTCCCC